AGGTTTTTAAGCATAAACTATTTATTATTATATTGTTAAACAAAATAAAATAACATTATAAACTATATCTAAATTTTCTTTGTAAATTTGGTTCTTATTTTATTTTTGGCTTAGATAGTTAATAATTATTTTCTTCTTTTATAAAAATTAATTTTGAAAAATAAGTACCTGAAATTTCTTATGTAATGATCATTACATAGGAAAAATTGGGTACTTATTATTCTGGAATTCCACAAAAATAAGTACCTGAAATTTCTTATGTAATGATCATTACATAGGAAAAATTGGGTATTTATTATTCTGGAATTCTACAAAAATAAGTACCTGAAATTTCTTATGTAATGATCATTACATAGGAAAAATTGGACATTCATTATTTTTAAAATTAATAAAATAGACATACATATAATTAGATGTTTATATATATATTTATAAACATAAATATGTGAACAGTTGAATATATTTATACATTTAATTATATATATATAAGTAATTATTATATAACTCCTACTTACTTACATAAAGTAGGAGTTATATATAATAATATATATATACGTATGTGTATAAAGATATACATATATATATAATTACATATATATATATATCTAATTACATGTGTAGATATAAATGATTATTATATAACTTGTATTTATTTATATAAAGTGGAATTATATATGTAATAATATATACATATATTTAATTATTCATATATGTAAACAATTATTACGTATGTATATAAATATATCAAATAAATTTAATTGAACAAATAATTTTATGAATTATTTATTATAAATTAACTAATTAGATTAAAACAGGCTTAATCGGATTCTTCAGTTTTGTAAGAAAAAAAAAAAACTGAAGAATCCTACCTTACTGCCTTCAATATAATTAATATATAAATACTGTAAAATTAAAAATTAATCTTCTATTTTTTAGTTTTAAATTGTTATTTCATTTTATTTTGACATTTAATATATTTTATCTTAGTATGATTATTTCTCTGTTTTTTTTACTTATATACAATTTTCATTATTTAATATATAAATAGTAGTAAATATATTTAAATATTTAAAGAGCTTTAGATTTAGAAATAAAAATTTATGATTAACAAATTTTGTGCCAGCAGTTGCGGTTATACAATTAATCTTATGGAAATCTTATGAATTAGCAATAATAGAATTAAATAAAATAAAATTATAAAATTTAGGGGTAAAATTTTAATTTTTTCTTTTTATTTTTTTTGAATTATTGCGAAATTATTTTAGAAAACCAGGATTAGATACCCTGTTATTATAACGTAAATATTTTGAAGTAGTATTAGTTATGGTCTTGAAACTTAAGAGATTTGGCAGTATTTTATATTATTAGAGGAATCTGTTTTTTAATTGATAATCCACGACTAAAATTTACTTTGTAATATTTTACTTGTATACCGTTGTCATGAATGTATTTTAAAATTTATTTTCTTTCTTCTTATAAATTTTATGTTAAATCAAGGTGCAGTTTTATAAAGTTTATAATGGATTACTTTTTGGAATATGAATGGATTTTGATGATATTACATAAAATGAAATCGGATTTAATAGTAAATTTATTAAAGAGATAATATGAATTTATATTCTAAAATATGTACACATTGCCCGTCGCTCTTATTTAATTTAAGATAAGTCGTAACATAGTAGGTGTACCGGAAGGTGTGCCTAGATAGATGGAGTGTATAGCTAAAAAAAGTTTTTTACTTACATTAATTAGATATCTATAAAGATTATACTCTTTATTGAAATTTAATGATAATAATTAGTTTATATTAAATAATTATTAGTAACTGTAAAGGAAAATTTTTTAATAAATTAGAATAAAAATTATTTGTACCTTTTGTATCAGGGTTTATTTAATCTTTTTTATTTATTTAAAATTCTCGAAAAAAAAAGATTTAAATTATTAATAATAAAATGTTTAATAATTTTTTTAAATATTAATTTAGATTCGAGATGAATTAGCGATTTTTTATATCTAGTTGTTTTTATAATTAATTTAATTAATTAAATTTTTATTTTTTAAAAATTATTTAAGTGTATGGGGATAAGCTTATATAAATTTTAAAAGTTAATTTGTTTTAATTAAAATGTAATTTTAAAATTAGATTTAACACTATAGTTTGTAAAAAAAAATTAATTTATTTTAACTATTTAATAAAACTTTATAAATTATAGTAAACTGTATAAAATATTAGCTTTTTTATATTAATAATGATAGAATAAGTAAATAATAAAATAAAAATTAAGAATTCAGCAAATATTTTTTTCGCCTGTTTATCAAAAACATGTCTAGAAGTAAGATGTTTTTAGTCTAATCTGCTCCATGCTTAAAAGTAAATAGCTGCAGTATTTTGACTGTACAAAGGTAGCATAATCATTAGTTTTTTGATTGAAAGCTAGAATGAATGATTGGATGAAAAAATAACTTTTTTATTTTTATAAAATTTAATTTAATTTTTATGTTAAAAAGCATAAATATTTATAAGGGACGAGAAGACCCTATAGAATTTAAAATTTAATTTGGGAAATAAAATTTTTGGTTGGGGTAATAAAAGATTTAATTTCTTTTTTTTTTTCATTTATTAATGATTTTATGATCATGAATTTCAGATTATAAGATAAAATTACCTTAGGGATAACAGCATAATTTTTTTAAAAAGATCTTATTAATAGAAAAGATTATGACCTCGATGTTGAATTAAAATATTAGAAAGATGCAGGAGTTTTTTTATTAGTCTGTTCGACTTATTAAATTTTACATGATTTGAGTTCAAACCGGCGTGAGCCAGGTTGGTTTCTATCTTTATTTTTTTTATTATAGTACGAAAGGATTTAATAAAATTATTAATATAACAAAATAGATTAAATTTTCTATTTTGTCAGATTTAATGTGTTAAATTTAGGATTTAATTATGTATTTTACAAGTAGAAATCTTAATTAATTTTGTTTCACTTGTTTTAATATTAATTTTATCTTTATTTAGAGTAGCTTTTTTAACTCTTTTGGAACGTAAAATTTTAGGATTAATTCAAATTCGTCGGGGTCCTTCTAAAGTAGGAATTTATGGTATTTTTCAACCTTTTAGTGATGCAATTAAACTTTTCACTAAAGAATTTAGTTACTCTAAAAAAATTAATTTTTATCCCTATTGATTAAGACCTTTCTTAGCTTTAATATTAAGTATATTTATGTGGGTGGTATTTCCTTATTTTTATGTTCTATTAAGATGAAATTACAGAATTTTATTTATGTTTTGTATAATAGCAATGAGAGTTTATTCTATTATAATTTCGGGCTGATTTTCTAATTCTTGTTATTCTGTTATTGGTGCTATTCGTTCTATTGCCCAGTCTATTTCTTATGAAGTAAGATTTTTCTTAATGATTTTATGTATTATTTATTTTGTCTTTAGAATAACTTTAATTGATTTTATTAAATTTCAAAAACTTATTTGATTCTTTTTTTTAGTGTTTCCTATTTTTCTTATATTTTACGTTTCCTTTTTAGCCGAGTTAAATCGAACACCTTTTGATTTTTCTGAGGGAGAGTCTGAGCTTGTCTCAGGGTTTAATGTAGAATATGGGGGTTCAGGCTTTGCTTTCATTTTTTTGGCTGAGTATCTTTCTATTATTTTTTGTAGTTTTTTTATTGTTTTAATGTTTTTTTCAAATATTTTTAATTACTTTTTTTACATTAAAATTGTTATTTTAAGATTTACTATTATTGTTATTCGAGCTTGTCTTCCGCGTTACCGGTACGATAAGTTGATAAATATATGCTGGAAAAGTTATTTAGGATCAGTTTTATTGTTAATTATTTTTTATAGTTCAATAAGAATTAGCTAATAGTTTTCGGCATATTTAAGTTAAGTTAAAAGAGATTCTTTTTTTTACTTTCAAGGTAAATATTTTATTATAAATTATTTAACTTATCTATTTAAACTATCTCAAGCTAATTGTGATAATTGTATTAAAATAAAGTTTATAAAATAAATCATAGTTAAAATTTGACTGATTAGAATATATGGGGTTTCTACCGGCTTTATTCCAATTCATGTTAAAAGACATGTAATATTAATTCATCTTCAGAATAAATGTTGTCTTATAGGGTAAAATTGTATTCCTTTTATAAAAGATTTTTTGTGAATTAGAGTTAATATTAAAATTAAAATAGAACATAATAAAGCTATTACTCCCCCTAATTTATTAGGGATTGCTCGTAGAATCGAATAAGCGAATAAAAAATATCATTCTGGTTGAATGTGTAAGGGAGTATTTATTGGATTAGCAGGAATAAAATTATCTGGGTCATTAAGTAAATATGGATAATATATAATTATAATTGAAAACGCCCCTAAAAATATACAATATCCTATTAAATCTTTAACTGCAAAATATGGAAAAAACGGAATTTTATCAATATTTATGTTTAATCCTAAAGGATTAGAAGATCCTGTTTCATGCAAAAATATTAAATGAGAAATTACTAAAATTATTAAAATAAATGGTAGTAAGAAATGTATTGCAAAAAATCGGTTTAAAGTAGGGTTTTCTACAGCGAATCCTCCTCATAGTCATAAGACTAATGTTTCACCTAAATACGGAATTGCAGATAATAAATTAGTGATTACTGTTGCCCCTCAGAAGGATATTTGACCTCATGGAAGGACATACCCTAAAAATGCAGTACCTATAAGTAAAAAAAGAATCATAATTCCTGAAATTCAAGTGTAGGCTAGTTCTCAAGAATTAAAATATAATCCTCGTCCAATATGAGTGTAAACGAAAATAAAGAAAAAAGAAGCACCATTAGCATGAATTACTCGTAGAATTCATCCATTATTAATATCTCGGCAAATATGAATTACACTATCAAAAGCTATAATTGTATTAGGACAAAAATGTATAGTTAAAAATAGTCCTCTAACAATTTGAATTATTAAAATAAATCCAAGTAGGGACCCAAAATTTCATAATGAATTAATATTAGACGGAGTTGGAAGTGAGACCAATATGTTATAAGCAATTTTAAATAAAATGTTTTTTTTTATATTAGTTTTAAACATTAGTATTTTTTCCGTATTGGTCCTGAATTATAATTTATAATATTTATTATTACTATTAAAGCTAAGATTAAATATAGAAATATAAATATTGAAGAAATTATTCTTATTGGTATAAAAAGTTTCCAGAATTCTTTAAAGTTAAAATTATTTAAATATAAATTATCGATTTTTATTATAAAATTTTCATTAATCATGAAAATTGGTAAATATACAATTAAATATAAAATTCTATTAAGGATTTTTGGTATTATAAATCGTTGATTAGAACAAATTCTAGTTGTGTATATAAAAATAATCATAAGTCCTCCTACTATAATTATAAACAATGTTAGTGACATTCATGAGGATATTATTAAAATTTGAGATATGATTCTAATTATGATTGTTTGAATTAAAACAAAAAAACTAAATATAAATGGATGTGAACAGTTAGATATTAGTCTGGATATTAATATTAAATTTAATAAAATTAGTTTGAGCATTTCAACTAATAGTTTAATAAAAATTTTAGTTTTGGAGACTAAAGATAAAATATTTTTTAGTTGATACTTTAAATCTATTGGATATTTATGATTTACAAAATCATTATTTTTTTTAAATTATTAAAGTTTTGCTTATTATAATAACTTGTTTGCTAATGTTTTATTATGGATTAAAAATAATTTTTATTAATGGAAAACATTTATTAATAATTTTACTTACTTTTGAATATTTAACTTTAATTATTTTTTTATTAATAATTAATTTATTTATAGTTTATACATATGATCTTAGAATCTTAGTATATTTTTTAATTATTATAGTGTGCGAAGCTGTATTAGGACTGGTACTAATAACTTTAATTGTTCGTACTCATGGTTCAGATTATATTAAGACTATTATTAGTTTATGTTAGATATTTTATTTATGACTTCACTTATTGTGGTCTTATCTAATTGATTTTTAGTTTTAAATTGTCTTTCTATTATATTTTTTATCTTATTAATTAAAATTTTTAATTGCGGGGAAGACTTAATCAGTTTAATTATAATTTTACTTAGAATTTGATTAATTAGCATAATGTTTATGTCAGTTAATTTACAAGAACAAACTTATTTATTAATATTTATTTTTATTTTTGTATTAGTTAGACTTGAAATTACTTTTTTAAGAGAAAAAATAATTTTTTTTTATATTGGGTTTGAAATAAGAGTTATTCCTGTATTAATTATTATTTTAGGTTGGGGGTATCAGCCAGACCGGCTTGAAGCCGGTATATATATACTTATTTACACAGTTTTCTTTTCTCTCCCGCTGTTATTCGGGATTTTCATTTTTCCCTATTTAACTAATATTTCTATACTTACTTTAATAATCTACATTTTATCTTTTCTAGTGAAATTTCCAATATTTGGAATTCACTTATGGTTACCCCGTGCTCATGTTGAAGCCCCTGTGTTTGGATCTATAATTTTAGCAGGAGTAATATTAAAATTAGGAGGTTATGGAATTATTAAAATTTCTTTTATGTTAGGAGATTACTTATATTTATTTTGTTCTCCAATTATTATTTATAGAATTATAGGAGGTCTTTTTTTGAGTGCAGTATGTTTTATACAAAGAGATATAAAAATATTAGTTGCGTACTCTTCTATTGTGCATATAAGTCTAGTGTTATCAGGACTTTTAACGCTAAAGGAAATTGGATTATCTGGAGCTATTTTTATAATAATTGGTCATGGGTTATGTTCTTCAGGGTTATTTTGTATTTTAGGTTGCACATATAATCGAACCCATACTCGCAGTATCTTTTTTAATAAAGGTTTAATTTCTATTTTTCCTATCGGCTCATTGTGATGATTTTTGTTCTGTTCTTCAAATTTATCTTTCCCCCCTTCTTTAAATTTAGGAGGTGAAATTTTTTTATTTATTTCAATTTTAAGTTGAAATTCAGTTCTATTTTTTTTATTGGGATTAATTGGAGTATTAAGTTCAATATATAGTATTTATTTATATAGATTTACTCAACATGGCAAAATTATTAGATTTTATTCTTATATAAATTTTAATATTAATGAATCATTAGTTCTTTTTTTACATTGAATTCCCTTAAATCTATTAATTTTAGATTTAAATCTAATGTTATTTTAATTATTAACTAAAATAGTTTAATTAAAATATTGATTTGTGGAGTCAAAGATTTTTTTAATTTTAGTTTTGAATTTTTTTAGAAAATTTTATTTTATTTCATTTTTTATAAATTTATTTAGATTTTTTTTGTTAATATTTTCTTTTTATTCTTTATTTACTGGCCAATGCTTTATATTAGAATTTGAATTACTTAATTTTAATAGTGTAAATTTTAACTTCCTTTTTTTTTTGGATTGAATTAGACTAACTTTCAGATTTGTTGTTATATTTATTTCTTCTTTAGTACTAGTATACAGAAAAATTTATCTCCAAAAAGAGTGCCATCGATTTTTATGATTGACTATAATATTTATTTTTTTTATATTATTAATAATTATGAGACCAAGAGTCTTAGGAGTTATTTTAGGTTGAGATGGGCTAGGTATTGTATCATACTGTTTAGTTATTTACTATCAAAGTAAAGATTCTTTTAATTCAGGGTTTATTACTGCGGCCTCTAATCGAATTGGAGATAGATTTTTAATATTGTCAATTGTGTGGTATAGTTTTAGTGGGAATTTTTTATTTTGAAACTCCAATATTGGAATTTTATTTTTATTATTAGCTTGTTTAACAAAAAGTGCTCAATTTCCTTTTAGAGCTTGACTTCCTGCTGCAATAGCAGCTCCCACTCCAATTTCCTCTTTAGTACATTCTTCTACTCTTGTAACAGCGGGGGTTTACATTATAATTCGATTTAATTATGTAATTATTGAGTTATATTTAATAAGTTGACTTACATTAATTTCAGGGATTACTATTTTCTTAGCGGGAATTTCAGCAATTCAAGAGTATGATTTAAAACGTATTGTTGCACTTTCTACTTTAGGGCAATTAGGATTTATAATTATAATTTTATCTTTAGGTTACCCTAACATTGCTTTTTTTCATTTAGTTATTCATGCTATATTTAAATCATTATTATTTCTTTGTTCAGGGTCTATTATTCATAGAGGAATATCTTTCCAAGATTTACGTAAAATAGGGTGTTTCCATATAGATTTGGTTGTAAAAACTTGTTTTTATGTATCTAATTTTTGTTTAATAGGAATCCCGTTTACCTCAGGTTTTTATTCTAAAGATATACTATTAGAACTTTGTTATTGTAGTTACAGAGGAATGGGTGTAGGGATATTTATATATTTTATAACAATATTAACTGTTATATACACTTTACGTATAATAATATTTTTAAATAAAAATAATTTTTGAGTTACTTGGACTAAAGTTCAGACAAAAATAAGAATTTGTCTGTTAATTTTAACATTAATAAACGTTAAAATTGGAACATTTTTTAATTGAATTATATTAAATAATATTGAAATAATTTGTCTATTAAAAGAAATTAAAATTTTGCCACTACTTATAATTGTTATTAGAATATTACTAATTTCTTTGCTAAAATTTAAGAAAATTCATATATTTCTTTCTGAATTATTATTTATTTCTAGAATCACTAAAAATATGAGTAGACTAATTAAAATTATATTTTTGTTATACAAAATTGGAGATCAGGGATGAATAGAAATATTTTTATTTACAAGTAAAAATTTACTTTTAATTAACGCTTTTTGAATTAAAAACGTTCTAAGTGGTGGGATGTATATATACATATATTCTATAGGAATTATTTTAATTGTAATTATTTTAGTTTTTTTAAATAGTTTAATTTAGAATGAAACTTTGAAGAGGTTTAGGTAGATTCAATCTTTTAAAAATTATTTATTATAATACTGAAAATATTAAGTTTTAAAATTAAACTATAAAAGAAAATTAATTAATATTAACTTATGAGGGGGGGCCTAACAATAAGATTGCTTTGAGATAGTTAGCAGCTTTCTCTTGAGACTCCTTGAATAGGAGGGAATCTCATTTAAATTATTAACAATAATTCGTCTCTATTTGACTTCTATTCATTTAATAGGGAGGATTAGTCCTCTTATTATAGGTCGAAACTATTTGTAAATTTTACTTCTCTATTAAAGATTAGCTTTTCAAAGCAATTTCTAATTGCAATTTAGACGTTTATTAAACTTTAATCCTATTTTCAATTTATTGACCCCTCTTTTCATTCAAGTATTAACCCTATTAATAAAGTAAGTATGATAACATTTGTTATAATAATTCAAGTAGTTAATTCTGTAATTTTTAATACTATTGGTATTGGAAAAATAATTGTAATCTCAATATCAAAAATTAAAAATATGAGACTAATAGTAAAAAATTGAATTGAGAATGAAATTCGCGAATTTGAAATAGGGTCAAATCCACATTCAAAGGGAGAAGTTTTTTCACGATCTTTAGTTTTTTGGATATTAATAATAGGAATTGCTATTATAAGTAATAATATAATTATTGTTGTCAATAAGAAAAAAAATAAAACTAAAATAATTATTTTATCTAAAAAGATCTCCTAGGTGGAAACTAGTTGTAATATTTATACTAATAAAATTTTAATTTTTACCTCATCAGTAAATTGAAATATAAAGGAATAGTCAAACAATATCTACAAAGTGTCAATATCAAATTGATAATTCTAAGCCTAAATGGTGAATTTTTCTAAAATGTATTCTGTTTATTCGAAGTAACGAATGAATGATAAAAATTGTTCCGATAATAACGTGAATACCGTGAAACCCAGTTGTTAAAAAAAAAGTTCTCCCATAAACAGAATCTCTAAAACAGAACGATGCATTTAAATATTCATATGCTTGCAATACAGAAAAATATATTCCTAATAAAATGGTAATAATTAGTCTTTTCATTGTTTGTTTATATTTATTAGTTAATATTCTCGCATGAGCTCAAGTTACTGAAATACCTGAACTTAATAAAATTAATGTATTTATTAAAGGAATATGTATTGGATTAAAAGATTTAATTCCAAGAGGGGGCCATGTTATTCCGATTTCATGTGTCGGAGATAGTCTATGATGGAAAAATCTTCAGAAAAATCTAAAGAAAAAAAGAATCTCAGAAACAATGAATAGAATCATGCCATATTTTATAGAAATTACTACATTAGAAGTATGATTTCCCTGAAAAGTTCTTTCTCGGTGAATATCTCGTCATCATAGAAATATTGTTCATAATATTATTATGTTTGTTAAAATTAACGGAATTCTTATTTTATTATTGAACATGGTAATTGAAAATACAGTAAAATTTATTAAAATAAAAGAAGAGAGAACTGGCCAAGGTGATGGGTCTACTAAATGAAATTGGTGATTTTTTTTCATTATGAAATTTCTCTTGAATATAGTGTTATTAAAATAGAAAATACATATGATTGGATTAATGCTACTATAAATTCAAACAATAAGAATATTGTTTGAATAATTATAACTAAAGGTCATTGTAAAGAAAAAATATTGAAAGTGTTTCCTAAAAGTGCTATAAGTAAGTGTCCTGCAATAAGGTTAGCTGTTAATCGGACAGCTAGAGCTAATGGTCGAATAATATTTCTTGTTAATTCAATAATTACTATTAAAGGCATAAGTAATGAGGGGGTTCCTGTTGGAACAAGATGTGATAATATACTTTTAGTTATTGAAATTCAATAGTATAAAATAATAGATATTCAAATTGGAATTGACAATGTTAGAGAAAATGATAAGTGTGCAGAACAACAAAAATTATAAGGAAAATTTCTTATTATATTATTGATTATAATAATTAAAAATAGTGTAATAGGAATTAATGTTGTTCCTTTATTTAAAATTTTTTTGTTGAATAAAGAATAAAATTCTTTGTGTAAAGATTTAATAATAATAATAATAGTTATATTAATTCGAGATTTGACATTTCAAAAGTTTATGGGCAAGATAAGTAATGACATTGGTATTACTAACCAATTTAATGATAAATTAAAAGATGCTGAGGGATCAAATATAGAAAATAATCTTATTATCATTCTATTTTTTTTATTTTTGATTTTTTAGTAATTTTTATATTAACATTATTTTCTTTTAAAAAAAATATTCATGATGATGATGTTATTATTATTAATATAGTTAATATTATAATTAATGTTCATATTGTTGGTGATATTTGAGGTATAGAAAAATAATTTTATATTACTTTGATTTGACAGTTCAATGTTATTAATTAACTAATTTTTCAATAACTTAGGATATTTGTTAATATATCATATATTGATTTAAGAGACCACTACTTACACTTCAGCCACTAAGTATAATTAAAATTTTTAATCCATGAAATAAAATAATTTGTGGGTAAAATATTTACTATAATAGGTATAAATGAATGATTAATTCCACAAATTTCTGAACACTGTCCAAAAAATGATCCTGTTCGATTTGGATAAATTGAAACTTGATTTAAACGTCCTGGCGTAGCATCTATTTTAACTCCTATTGCTGGAATAGTTCATGAGTGTAGTACATCGTATGATGATACAATTAATCGAATTTGGCAATTTACAGGTATGGGAGTGCAATTATCTACTTCTAAAAATCGAAATGTTCTTTCGGGCTTCATATAGGATTCAAATTCGATTATATTGAAATCATTAAATTCGTAACTTCAATATCATTGATGTCCTAAAATTTTAATTGTTAATGATGGATTTAATAATTCATCTATGATATATAATAAGTGTAAAGAGGGTAAAGCAATAAAAGTTAAAATAATAGTAGGGATAACTGTTCAGATAATTTCAATGTGCTGATTTTCTATAATATTTATTCTAAAATAGTTATTTCTAATAGTCTTTATTATAATAAAAAATACTAAAGATATGATAGTTGAAATAATAATTATTGCATAATCATGGAATATTGTTAATTGTTCTATAATTGGTGAAGCTCTATCATAAAAATTAATTTTTATTCAGTCTATTTCTAAAGGAAATATTTCATAAATAAATCTTAAATTTAGTACATTTATCTGTCACAATAGAATTTATTTATGAATAGTGGGAAGTTCAGAATAACTATGTTCAATGGGAGGGAAATTTTGGATTCATTCAATATTAAAATGGTTTAATGAAAATATAATTTTCCGTTTAGAAATTAAAGCTTCTCAAATAATAAATATTATTAAAATAATTGAAAATATTGAAATTATTGCTCCTAATGATGATGTAATATTTCAAAATATTAATAAATCCGGGTAATTTGAATACCGGCGAGGTATCCCTATTAATCCTAAAAAATGTTGAGGGAAAAAAGTTAAATTTACACCAATAAAAGTTCTGATAAACTGAGTTTTTAATAAAAAATTATTTATAGATAGTCCTGTTAATAAGGGAAATCAATTAATAAATCTACTAATAATAGCGAATACTGCTCCCATTGATAATACATAGTGGAAATGTGCTACGACATAGTAAGTATCATGTATAATAATATCAATTGAAGAATTAGCTAAAATTACTCCTGTTAAGCCTCCTATTGTAAATAAGAAAATAAAGCCTATTGTTCAAATTAAACTTGGGGAAAATTTAATTTTTATTCCATGAATTGTGGCAATTCATCTAAATACTTTAATTCCTGTTGGAATTGCAATAATTATTGTTGCTGAAGTAAAATATGCTCGTGAATCTACGTCTATGCCTACAGTAAATATATGATGTGCTCATACAATAAATCCTAAAATTCCAATTGAAAGTATGGCGTAAATTATTCCTAAAGATCCAAATGCTGAAATTTTTCCTCTTTCCTGATTTGTAATATGGGAAATTAATCCAAACCCTGGTAAAATTAAAATGTATACTTCTGGGTGTCCAAAAAATCAAAACAAGTGTTGATAAAGAATAGGATCTCCTCCTCCTCTGGGATCAAAAAAAGAAGTATTAAAATTTCGGTCAGTTAAAAGTATGGTAATAGCTCCTGCTAAAACTGGTAAAGATAATAAAAGGAGAAATGCAGTAATTATTACGGATCACACAAAAAGAGGCATTTTTTCTAATTTACATAATGACGATCGTATATTAATAATTGTAGTAATAAAATTAATTGCTCCTAAAATGGATGAAATTCCAGCTAAATGAAGTGAAAAAATTGACATATCAACAGAATATCCTCTGTGAAACATAGAATTTGAAAGAGGAGGGTAAACTGTTCATCCTGTTCCTACCCCTCCTTCAACTATTCTTCTCAATAAAAGGAGATATAAAGATGGAATAAGTAACCAGAATCTTAGATTATTTAGCCGGGGGAAAGCTATATCTGGAGACCCAATTATTAGAGGAACTAATCAATTTCCAAATCCGCCAATAATGATTGGCATAGTTATAAAAAAAATTATAATAAATGCATGCGCTGTAACTATTCTGTTATAAATTTGATCATTCACTAATAAAGGGGAAGATTGTCTTAACTCTATTCGAATCACTAATCTTATAGATATCCCAATAAGTCCTGATCAAATTCCAAAAATAAAATAAAGGGTTCCAATTGTTTTATGATTAGTTCTAAAAATTCAAAACATTTCGATAAGATGGCCGATTTAGGTGGGGAATTGTAAATTCTCTTATAGAAATATTTCTTCTTGTTAGGTTTTTTAGTCAATTATGATAATAAATTGCAAATTTATAGGTAACTAATATTAAAAACTTCAAAGTTTAATTTTATATTTCCAACTTTGAAGGTTAACAGTTTAAATTTAACTTAAAACTTTATATTAACATTGAAAATATTGGAATTCCCATTATATTTACTGCTGTTGTAATAATATATTTATAACTAAAAATTATAGTACATAATCATTTTTTGTTTTCTTGAGTAGTTATTATTATTATTAATGATGATTTTATATAGAAAAATAAATTTAGAGATCTAAAAATAATAAATATTCATGTATAAAATGGAATAAATATAATCATTTCTTTAATTATCATTCATTTTGGAACAAATCCTAAGAAGGGGGGTAGTCCTCTTATAGATATAAATGTTCTGTATATTAATGTTTTTTTAAAGATTCTGTTAGATTTTATTTGTATAACTCATTTGATTTTTAAATATCTATTTACTAATATTAAATTAAATAATAAAATTATATACGTACAAAAAGTAATTAAAAATATTAAATTTGAAATAGTTAAACTACAAATTATTCATCCTGAATTAGAAATAGATGAGGAAATTAATATTTTATTTATTGAAGATTCATTAATTCCTATAATTCTTCCTACTATAACATTAATTAGAGATAACAAGAAAACAATGCTGGATCAAGAAGAATAAATAATTATTAATGGATTTACTTTTTGCAAAGTTAAAAATAAAAAAAGTCTATGGGGGCAAAAATTTTTAGCAGTTTCTACTACTCATATATGAATGGGGGCAATACCTATTTTTATTATTAAAGCTAAAGGGGGTACTAAAGCTCAAATTAAAGGTCATTCATTATAGTAAGTTATATTTATGCTTATTGATAAAAGAAAAATTAGAGAACTACTGGCTTGAATTAAAAAATATTTTATAGTACTCTCTCTTATAAAAGTAGATTTTTTTTTGTTTAAAATTAAAATAAATATTATTAAATTAATTTCTAATCCAATTCAAATATTTAATCAGGATCTAGAGGACAACGGGAAAATTAATGAGCATGTGTATAGAGGAATAATTCATTTATTTAGTTTCATTAGAAAAAAGAGTGGTCTATGTTTGGATTATGAGTCCAATAGCTTTAATTAGCTTATTTTTCTATATTTAAGTGTTAATTGCACATAAATTTTTGAGATTTAAAGATTTAATTTTTATTGAAAAATATAATTAGGAAGAGTTGAGAACATAATTTATTACATCAAAATAATCCTTTTTATCAGGCATCTTCCCA